TCCTGTCAATTTAATTTGAACAAAGAAAGGGCGGTAAAGCCATAAAGTCAAATAAAATAGTCTTCTTCAAACAAAAATCTACCTATCTATTCTATGACTAAGAGTGCGCTACAAGGGAGTCCCTGAAGTTCGTAGAAAAAGAGCAAGTAAACAAAAGGTTTTTCAGAATTGATTTTTTTGATCATACAGAATTGACAACAATAATTTTGTTCTTTTTACGAACCTGATGCCGATAAATCCGCGAGTCTAGAAATTCATTTCGGCCAATTGAACCTTCTCAAACTGTTTCTTTTTAAGAACTAAAAATATTTGTGCCAAAATAACAGATGCCAAGAAGACCAAAAGACCTTGGACACGTAATGGATTTTGAAGTACTATTTCGGCATCTCCCTGACCAAATCCACCCACATTAGGATTACTAGTTAATGGTTGATCCAATTTGATGGATTCACCCTCTGAAACAAGAATTTCTGGTCCTGGAGGGATAATATCAACCACTTGATGTCCATCCGATGGATCTGTTAGGATTATTTCATATCCCCCTTTTTCTTTTCGTATGATTTTGCTTACTATGCCCGCCCCTGTAGCATTATAAACTGTATTGTTACTCTTGCTTCCGTCGGGATAAATCTGACCCCTTCCCCTATTTCCTCCTACATATATAGGATATTTTAAGAAGTGAACATCTTTCTTAATAGCAGGGTCGGGGGAAAGGATAGGAAAGGCGATTTCACTATATTTCTGGCCGGGGACAGGCCCTATTACAAGAATATTTTTTTTATTAGGGCGATAGCTCTGAAAAGACAAATTTCCTATCTTTTCTTTCATCTCGGGAGAAATACGATCGGAAGGAGCTAATTCAAACCCCTCCGGTAAAATAAGAACAGCCCCCACATTCAAACCCCCCTTCTTACCGTTAGCAAGGACTTGTTTCACTTGCTTATCATAAGGAATTCGAACAACTGCTTCAAATACAGTATCGGGAAGTACTGCTTGTGGAACCTCAATATCCACGGGTTTATTAGCTAAATGACAATTGGCACATACAATACGCCCAGTCGCTTCTCGTGGATTTTCATAACCCTGCTGTGCAAAAATGGGATATGCACTTGAAAGGGGTGCCCGAGTTATGATATATATCATGAGCGATACGGAAATAGATCGAGTAATATGTTCCTTTATCCAAAAAAAAGTATTTCTAGTTTGCATGGTCTAATCATTGGTCTGAAAATTTCTACAATAAATTGGGTAGGTCGCTAGTATAGTTCCCTATCCACGATTCTGTTACTTATTGGAATCATTTTACTTGAATACTATAGTATAAAAGTATAAAAATAGTATGAATCCCCCGGATAGAATGTTTTTAATACTTATCCACAAAGTAAGAAACGTTCTAATTGGATTAAGATTGGTGGATCATTTATCAATCATTCATTGAATGATAAATAACTACAAGTGATGGAGATACACGATTTAAATAACGAAAAATCCAATATTTTAAAATAGTATCAAGAATAACCGGAAAAGTGGAAACAAGACCAGATATAATTTGATCATTATAACCAAATCCAAAATCTTTGTACACAGAACCAATCATTAGTTCCCAGCCGTGGGTTGAATGAAATCCGATACATAAATCGGTTAATAAAAGAATCGAAAAGGCTTTTACTGTATCACTTAAGTTATATAGAAATTCTTGAGCCCAACAGTTAAGAATAACAAGTTCTTCATTACCTAAAATCGAATAACCACTTAGAATAACAAAACAGATTATATTTGTCGCGAAGTGTAAAATTGTATGGATACGATCCTCGTTGTGTATCTTGATTAATTGGATCGTTTCTTTGTGAATTCCTATAAGAAACTTTTGTAGATATGTTTCCGAGTATTCCTTGATCATTTCTTCCAAGAAGAGGATTTCATGTAATTCTAGGAACTTTTCTAGAATACTTTTTTCTTGAATATCATTCAAAAAAATTTCGGATTGGCCGCTATTCGCCCAATTAATAATCCAAGATTCCATACTTTTAGTAACTGAGAGAGAAATCCACCAGGGCAGAAATACTATAGATGCAAGATACAAAAGAGGAGTGAATGCTTTCTTTTTTGCCATTTTTTGCCTGTTAATTTTTAATTAACCCACTCCATTTGTCGACTTTATATGATCAAATGTTTCTTTCAAACATGAGTTGTAGACAAGGCATCAAACCTATGAATCTATTTGATTTGTAATTTTGTTTTGAATCTAGAAAGAATATAGAAATAGACTAAGACTCCACTTCGAATTCGACTGAAGAAATAATACAAAATAGTGTTCCCAAATATCTCAATTCATCAAATTCCAAACAAGTGTCTCCTTTCAATGAATGGCCGAAAGAAGTACTTTAAGGAATGAATATTATTGAGATTTTGAGGTGAAAGAACCCCTTATTCTATCAAAATATCCAATATTTCAAAAAAATTCCAACGATTCGCCATAGTCAAGAATAATTGAGAGAAATATATTGTGATGGTCAAACAAATGCGCGCTAAAACAAGACAAAACGGCCAGTTATCATTATTAAGAAAACCCATTATTGGGTAGTAAAGAACACAAACGAAAAGGATAAAAGGTCGATTGAAAAAAAAGAATTTACAAGATATGGTTTATCTGCATATGTTTATCTCCACCTAAAGTATCACTTAGTTATAGAAAAAACAGGATTCTTGCGTTTTTTTCCTCCTGCTGAGAAAAAAACATTCGTTCTTCAGCCCAGTTCTTTTTCTCAAAATCAAAATACTTCAATTGGTACACGCAAGAAATAGGCCAATTCCGCGGCTTTTTGTTCAATTTCTCGTGGAGTCAAATTCTCATCAGTACGAGTCAACGGAACAGCCCCCCGGCCTCTGATATCCATATAAAGAACAGGACGAGCATAAATACCCTCTTTAACTTCTATTCGAACGGATTGAATCTCTTTTATACGGAATCGGAGGAATATGCGACGATTTTTTCCAGGAAATCCCCAACGAAAAATACACACTATGCCTTCCTTTCTATCGAATCGATCATAACCACTACCTACATTCCAGGCGATTGTGCACCACAAATAGGAACTAATAAAGAGACCCGCGATCCCGTAGAAAGACATCACGATCCCCTGTGGAAAAAAAACGATTTGCTGAGACGGGACAAAAGATATCAAATTTCTACCAAGAAAACTCGAAGTTCCAACCAACAAGAATCCTAATGAACCTAAAAAAACGATAAGAGCCCAGCAAAAATTACTGAGTTTTCTAGATCCCGTTATAAGTTCTATCCATATATATTCTGATCGCCAACTCATACTTCATCCGATTGCATTTTTTTGAAATTGAGAGAATACCCCAAATGATTTTGACTTTACTTTTTTTGTTTCTGAATGCACTTTCATTAACTAGCACTAGTTTGGTGTGAACTAGCACTAGTTTAATGGGAACTTTAAGGGGTAATTCATCAAATTTGTTTAGATCTAAAATAATAACATACCCCTTGTATAATCCCAATATACATATTGATATACATATAGATCGGCCCACTTTACATTTTAGGCATCCGGCGATCCTGATCTATTTGAAACCGGCTAGAATTCAGTTACCTATAGATTATTAGATTATTTTCGGCAGGCATAGGAGCTTTTTCCTTTATGTTCGGCAGAAATCACATGTTCTACCATATTTTATTTTCCGAAATAAATATCTATGTTATGCTACAAGTCTAATTTTCAAACAAAAACGAATGAGATTGGGTCCTCTCAGATCTAAACAATCTTATTTTTTTGAACATGAAGAAATAAAGAAGCCATTGCAATTGCCGGAAATACTAGGCCTACTAAAGGCACAAAAATAGAGGGAAAATTGAAAGTTGTCATAAAATGGGGTACCTCGATTTATTATTTGTACCTGTTCTTATTTTTTTTAATATCATATTTTATATTTATACTAATTATAATTAATAATTAGAATTCGTAGTTATTATTAATTAATTCAATTTGACAATTTTTTATTAAAGATATAAGTATCTAAGTGAGTATATAGAAGAAGGAAAAAGTCCACGGAATGTAGAACTAAATAAATGGACTTATTCATCTATCTACATGAAAAATACATATGATAATCCATTTTCTTTTTCTTCGTTTCTTTGTGTTTTTTTCTTGTCTTCGAATTTAATAAAGAAAGAGTTATCCGAAACTTTTTATTTTGATTCTTTCTACAATTAGATCTTAGGTCGCCAAAGAAAACTTCCTTTTTAGTCACTTTGATTCCGATAAGCTAAGATTCGGATAAGCTAACTACTTGTTTGCTACAAATAAAAAAATGGAACTTAGTACACTCTACTTGAGTGAATTGGAATTCAAAGGAAAGAAGGCGTGGAGCTTAAATAACTCACTCAGAATGCTTTTCAAAAGATTACGTGGCACGATTAGGTCGAATAAGCCCTTCTGGAATAAATATTCAGCCACTTGTGAACCTTCGGGTACTGTTTTATTCAATGTTTGTTCAATTACTCTTTTACCCGCAAATGCAATGTAGGAATTTGGTTCGGCAATAATAATATCTCCCAACATACCAAAACTGGCTGTTACCCCACCAGTAGTAGGAGATGTAAGGATTGATACATAGAATAACTTTTTATTTGATTGATAATCATATAAAGCAGACGATATTTTAGCCATTTGCATCAGGCTCAAACTCCCTTCTTGCATGCGCGCTCCCCCAGAAGCGCACACTATAATAAGGGGCAGAAATTGATTGGTAGCGTACTCAATCAAACGAGTGATTTTCTCCCCGACTACGGATCCCATACTACCCCCCATAAACTGAAAATCCATAACCCCAATTGCTATGGGAATACCATTTAGTCGACCTATGCCTGTTTGAACAGCCTCAGTTAATCCTGTCTTTCTTTGATAAGAATCAATCCGATCTTTATAAGGCTCCTCCTCCGAATGAAATCCAATGGGATCCAGAGAAACCATGTC